TGTCGCCTGATATACCCTTTACACGGATTCGGTATGACTAGACGGCGCGCCATAAATCCTAAACATATGAGCCAAACCAAAGGCAACTATCTACAGCCGAATTGGGGAGCCTATGATAGGAACCTCCTGTTAGTTCCAACCTCCTGTTAGTCGGTTGTGGTCGCCGATTCCATGTGGCGGTCGCCGTCGCCTAGTGCTACCTGAGGCTATGGGATTTCTGCGGCGTGCCATAAATACAAACAAATGAGTTCTCGACTGCCCGACTAGGCGACCGCAGGAGCACCAAGTTCGAAGGCTAAATTAATTAAACAAAGGGTAGGGATTTCCAGTTTCCTGGTTTCGCAAAAACGGCGTGCCAAAAATCCAAAAGAGATGATTTAGAACAACTTGGCGGTTATAGGGAGCCACGCGGCGTGCCACAAATCCAAAAGAGAAGAGCCGCAGGCAATCCAACATCGTAGAAAATTAATTAAACAAAGGGTAGGGAGGGGGAGCCACCGCGACGCCGCACCCGGCCCCCGACACGCGTTGCACTCACTTGCGACCTGTGGACAACGGATCTGGTATGGTAACCGAACACGCAAAATGGGAACCTAGTCGTAGAATCCAAACCGAACATGTAATCCAACTGTAGGCGACTGTAAGGAGCCTGTTATAGGCTGTTCGATTCTTGCAGATTCGAACACCCTATACGACGTGCACCTGTTCGATCAACCAGGCTCCCTTCAGTCGCCTAATTGAGCAAACTGGTGCACGTACAGTTGAATACAAAGTGTGCACCAGTACGCCGGATCCTCACAGAACATACAAAGTGTGCGCCAATACGCCGTATCCTAACAGAACTTCATCCGGCCGTAGACTCCAAAAGGCGCGCCAACCGCCGGCGACTGCAAGGAGCCGCATGGAATCGGCGACCGTAGGGAGCCACAACCGACTAACAGGAGGTTGGAACTGTAGACGACTCCGGCCAAACCCCATGTAATCTAACTGTAGACGACTGTAAGGAGTCTGCAGTTAAATGTAATCGGCGACCGTAGGGAGCCACAACCGACTAACAGGAGGTTGGAACCGTTGACGACCGAAGGGAGGCTGCGGTTGTATCTGAGGAACGATTCAACCGTAGGCTCCTTACAGTCGCCTACAGTTGGATTACATGATGGGTAGCCTTTGGCGTAGATTCCTTACAGTCATCTACAGCCGAATTGCATGAAAAGGAGTCTACTGTTGGAACCGACTGTAGGGAGGTTGGAACTGAGGAACGATTCAACCGTAGGCTCCCTACAGTCGCCTACAGTTGGATTTCATGTTGGGTAGCGAGTTAGTGGAATCGAGCAGTGAGCACAAGTTGGCAGGCGTCGGAAATGGACAACAATAGCGAAACCGGCGTTGTAGGGAAAGCGGCGCGCCTAAGTGAGAAAGAAATGGCGGCGAAAGTTAGATACGGCGGACTCACGGGGTTAGAAAATGTAGTCGAAGCTGGCGTAGAGGCTGAATAGGGCTAGACTGAGTGGGAGTAGGGCCTTCCAGCCTAGACGCATGAATTGGTCGTAACGGTAGCGCGGTAGTGTGCCCCTGACCCAGACGAAGCCGAAGAAGATGGCGGTGAGTTTGAGTGCGCTGAAGCCGCCAAGGAAGTAGACGGAAGCAAGGGCGGACATAACGGCCATATTAGCATACTCGGCGATGAAGAAAAGCGCGAAGCCGAGGGAGGAGTACTCGACATTGAAACCGGCGACCAGCTCAGCCTCGGCCTCGGGAAGATCGAAGGGAACACGTTTGGTCTCGGCGAGGATGCAGATGAGGAAGATGAAGAAGAGAGGCAGCAGTCCGAGTTGGATGTGGTTGGATGCGTCGGCGAAGTTGAGGGATTTGGCGCCGGTGCTGTCGGTGAGGAAAAGACTGATGCTGAGCAGAGCGGCCCCGAAGCCCAACTCGTAGGAAACCATGAGAGCCACGGAGCGCAGGCAGCCCAGGAACGCGTACTTGCTGTTGGAAGCCCAGCCGGCCAGCATAACCCCGTAGACGCCCAGGGAGCTGAGGGCCATCAAAATGAGTCCTTGGTAGGCGGCGTCGCTGATGAAAATCCCGCACCAGGAGACTTGGCTAAGGATAAAAGCGATCATCGGCGCGGCAGAGAAGGCACCACTGGCACTAGACTCGGGCAAGACCGGCTCCTTGACGCCCAGCTTGAGGCCATCCCAGAACGGCTGCAGCACACCGCCGAAGCCAGAAGTTTGCGGACCCATGCGACGTTGGAGGGAACCCATCACTTGACGCTCCGCCAGGGTAAAAAAAGCCACTGACATCAGCACTGGCACTGTAATCACGAGAATGGTAATTAAAATCATATAATAGGGAGCCCACGTACAATCCAGCCGTATCTGTAAGGGGCCAGTTAAATAAGGACTGAGAGTACGTGATTCGAACACGCGCTTGTCTGGTTCAAAGCCAGATGCCTTACCTCTTGGCTAACCCTCAAGAACAGGACGGAAGCAGCCAGCAGAATAAGACGAAAGCGGCCAGACTGAGGGTTGAAAATGCGCAGAAGATGAGGGATTTGAACCCACAACCGTTCGTTTTGGAGACGAGAACTCTACCGTTGAGCTAATCTTCTGGGGACAACTGGCGTCTACTATGCGGCGATAGCGGTGCGCAATACGGGCAGTTGGCTGAAGGTGTGGTTGGCAGGAGTAGCCGGCAGGAGCCACTCGAGTGTGGTAGCGGAAGATGGGGCGGCGGTAACCTTATCTTGCGGGATCAGAGAAACGGGGCCGGCGAGCAGGAGCAGGGAGAAGAAGGACACGAGGGAGCCGTAGGAAGACAGACTATTCCAACCCGCGAAGCAGTCAGCATAGTCAAACATGCGGCGGGGCATTCCAGCTAGGCCCAACATATGCATAGGGAAGAAGGTGAGGTTGACGCCGATGAAAAGGGTGACGAAGTGGAGCATGCCGCGGCCCTCGTGGTAGGACAGACCGGTCATGAGGCCCAACCAGAAGTAGAGACCGGCGAAGATACCGAAGACGGCGCCCATGCTGAGCACATAGTGGAAGTGAGCAACGACGTAATAGGTGTCATGGACGAGCATATCAACGCCGCCGTTAGCGAGGACGATGCCGGTAACGCCGCCCATGGTGAAGAGAGCGAGGAAGCCAACAGCGAACCACATGGGAACAGTGAACCAAACGCGGCCGGCGTAAATGGTAGCCAACCAGGAGAAGATCTTCATGCCAGTGGGGACACCGATAATCATGGTAGCGGAGGTGAAGTAGGCGATGGTGTCCAGATCGAGGCCAACGGTGAACATGTGGTGGGCCCAGACGATGAAGCCGAGGACAGCAATGGCGGACATGGCGGAGATCATACCGAGTACGCCGAAGACAGGCTTGTTGCAGAAGAAGCTGATGACGTGGCTGACGATGCCGAAAGCGGGCAGGATAAGGATGTAGACCTCGGGGTGTCCGAAGAACCAGAAAAGGTGTTGATAGAGGACCAAGTCACCGCTCTCGCAGAAGTAGGAGGTGTTGAGGTTGCGGTCGGTGAGCAGCATGATCAGGGCGGCGGCAAGGACCGGGACGGACAGGATGACGAGGATGGCGGTAAGCACGATGGACCAGACGAAAAGCGGGATTTGGTTCGGCTTCATGCCAGCGGCGCGCATACCGGCAACGGTGACCAGGAGATTGATGGAACCAAGGATGGAGGACATGCCGTTCAAGTGCAGGCTCAGGATGGCCAGGTCGACCGCAGCGCCACTGTGTTGAATGGAGAGTGGGGGGTATGCAGTCCAGCCAAGACCAGCGCCTTGCTCAACGAGGGTGCTAAGGATGAGGAGGAGGAAAGCCGGCGGGTTAAACCAGAAGCTGATGTTGTTGAGGCGCGGGAAGGCCACGTCGGGAGCACCAATAAGGATCGGGGTCAGCCAGTTGCCGAAGCCACCGAACAGAGCCGGCATCACCATGAAGAGCAGCATGATCAAGCCGTGTCCAGTGATTAGCACGTTATAAAGCTGGCCGTTTCCCTCGAGCAGGCCCTTGCCCGGCATAGCCAACTCCAGACGAATGAACATGGAAAGAGAAGTACCAATGAGGCCCGCAAACAGAGCAAACCCCAGATACAGCAATCCAATGTCCTTATGAGAGACTGAGAATAACCAACGAGATAACATATAGGAGGCTTACATCGGTTTAACGCCCAGCCACAGTACGCCCAGCATCAGCGGAGTGACCAGTGCAACCTCGAAGCGGCTCAGATCGCAGACGTTGGCAGCGCCGGCCCCGGGATAGCCGTGGATCACGCGGTTGAAGCCCCAGAAGGCGTAAACGGCACCGAGCACTTGCGCCGCGCAGAAGACATACGCGTAGAGCTCGTGGACCGCGAAAAGACTGGCCAGGCACAGCACCTCAGCCACGAAGTTCGGGAAGAGCGGGAAGGACAGGTTGGCGCAGGTGAGCAGGAAGAAGCAGGTGGCAAAGACCGGCATGTGGGCACCGAGGCCGGAGAAGTAGAGCAGGAACTTGGTGTGCGCGCGCTCGTACAGCAGACCGACCAGCAGGAAGAGGCCCGGGGACACCAAACCGTGCGCGATCATCATGAAGGTGGAAGAGAACACGCTATACTCGGACATGCTGAAGATGGCTAGGGTGACGAGGGCCATGTGGGCGATGGAGGAATAGGCGACGATCTTCTTGAGGTCAACTTGGCGGATGGTGCTCAGGGTGGAGAACAGGAAGGAGGCGAGGCACAGGCAGGCAACGAGTGGGAAGATGGTGGCGGTGAAGGCGGGCACAGTGGGGATCATGAAGCGGATGAAGCCGATGCCGCCCAACTTAAGCAAAACACCCGCCAGGAGGACGGAACCCGCGGTGGGGGCAGCGACGTGGGCCTCTGGTAGCCACAGGTGTGCCGGCATCAGGGGGATCTTGACAGCGAACACGGCCAGCATCCCCCAGCCCAGCAGCATTTGGCGGTCGTAGGTGAGCACGTTGTCCAGCGCGGTAGTGAGCACGAGCAGATTGGTGGAGCCACACTCACTGTACAGCGCGAAGATGATCGGCAGGAAGAACAGGGAACCGGCCATGGTGAAGAGCACGATCTTGTAGGCCGCGTCGATGGAGCCATAGGGGGTGCGCGCAATGAGCAGGAACAGCAGGATGAGGGACGCCTCGAACAGGATGTAGAACCCCAGCAGGTCCAGTACCAACAGTGAGCCCAGGATGACGGCCTCCAGCAGAAGGAAGGTGAGGATGCCGGTGACGGTGCGCATGAGGATCACACACAGCGGGAAGAGCGCGGCAGTAAGCACCACCAGACTCAGGCCCACCGCGTCAATGCCGAAGCTCAGGTGCAGACGGGACAAGTACACCACGCACTGGAACACTTGGCCGGACGCGTCGTAAAGAGCCCACAGGTACAGACTCCAGAACAGCGGAATCATGGACACGACCAGGCTTGCGGAGCGGAACAGACCGTGGCCGCCAATGCAGGTTACCCCGAAGATACCCAAGGCGAAGACCACGAGCATGGCCAACACGGTGGTGTCCGGGGATAGGCAAAGATGCGCGAAATTACTAAACATCTCTAATTCATTCCAGGAACTGATTCCTCAACCCCTACCTGTTACGACTTTTATCCGATCTCTCCACGGCCGCTGGTTTGGGTCGCGCACTGAACTCCCCATTCTTCATGATCGCGCGAAATCTCGGACAGTGACGGGCAATGTGTGCAACATGGTCTTGTTCCTATCATGCAATCCAACTGAAAGGAGTATTTGGGTGGAGCGCTGTCAGCCCGCCGCGGCAAACTATAGTAAAACCATAGCCAACTGCGGCCGACTATAGCCTATGGTGATCTGTGGCACGATAGCGGCCGTAACCGAACTGGTGTGGTCTGGGCAGCCCGATTCGGTTGTTTGGCCGGCAACTTCACCGGAGCGTGTATGATCCCCGATTACTCACTATTCCACCTTCATAGGCCCCGTTTCATGGCCCAATCCGGACAGGGACAGGTTTGACTTTGACCCGCCTATTGTAGCACATGAGTGGCCCACTGTGATACGGCGTCATGAGGACTTACTGCTCCCTTCTGCTTAGGGGATTTCCTAGCCATGCAACGCTCTTGCTGCTTCTCTAATTGGCCCCACAAGAACTAATTCCGGGCTCCTACCCAGACTACAAGAGCAACGATACTGTTAAGATGCATAGGGTCTTATCGTCCCACCCACGCTCCTTCGCATCTGCACAAAGAATTCAATTTCACAGAGTCCGCGCTAGAGACAGCCTGGCAATCGTTCCATCATTCATGCGCGACACCAATTAAATGTCAAGGGATTTTGCTACATTATGACCGTTAGAGTTACAGCCGCCGTTTGCCTTCGCCGTTGGGCAGATGTCAGGCCCTTTACTTCGAACCTTCTTCGCAGAGCCTTGTGTTTTTGTTAAACAGTCGTTGCCAGCTATTGTCTGAGACCTTCGTGGCCTTTCTTGTCGATAAGTACGAAAGCATTTTGCCGAGTTCCTTTAGCGCGGTTCTCTCTTGTCTGCCTTGGAGCACTATACTCCTATCCACCTGCTGCGGTTTACGGTACGACTTAAGTACTGCGGGATTCGAACCTGCGATAGTCGGCTTATGAGACCGGTGCTTTAACCACTAAGCTAAGTACTTCTGCCACAGGCCACCCAACATGAAATCGGCGACCACAACCGACTAACAGGAGGTTGGAACTGTAGGCGACTCCGGCCGTAGATTCCTTACAGTCATCTACAGCCGAATTTCATGTAAGGAGCCTACGGTTGAATCGTCCCTCAGTTCCAACCGCAGCCTCCCTTCGGTCGTCAACGGTTGGATTGCATGGGATTTGATAACTCTACTGCGCAATCTCGGTGTTCCCCCATAAACTCGCACACCCGTAATGCAAAAAGTACGATAAACCCTATCTGCTTCAGACTGCAGTTTCGCGTTGTTCCATCACTGTACTATCTTGCACTATTTCTCACACTATTGCCGCTTCTCTAATCTCTAAGGTCCTCCTCTGGCTACTCGCACACTACTCACCCGTGCGGGCCGAAACCCTCGCATGTATAATCCTCCATCCCCCGCGTACTAGCTGAGCATGAATCAAACCCTCGTTTTTGCCGCTTCTCTAATTCCGCACATATGGGTAGCCTTTGGCAATCTGACTACGGCTAGCGATGTTCACACCGTCGGCATTATAATCGCGCAGCTGGCCTAGAATTCGGCGGACTTTGGCTCTTCTCTAATTTGTCGTTTCACATGGCTTTAACCCTTGAATATTCGGCAATGGTTGTTCTCATCTTTGTTACTCATGTGTGCATGCTCGCTCCTGTTACGTTTGCACGGTTTCAACACAGGACGTTCCGCTACCTAAGAATACGAATGCGGCTTCTCTAATTTACTAAAGTGGTAAGGTTATACGCGGACAATCGCATTAAACCGCATGCTCCACAGTGTATGACCATGTCTGCCAGATTCTATGATTACAACCCTTGCGGACGTATCACCAGGTTTAGAATTGCTCATTCTTTCGTTGACGGGCTGGACTAATCGGGTATCTAATCCGGGTCGATCCCCAGCCTTCCGAGCTACAGTTGCGGCCGCGCTCGAATTGCTGTCTCCACCTTCGGCCGTCCTACGCATATCTCAACATTTGACCGTTCCACGCATAATAACACAAGGCTTCGCGCGCGCCATTTAATCCAACTAACAGAAGCCTGTAGTCGCACCACCTTCACTCGATTCACCCAATCCCCACGCAATACGCTTGCTCCTCCCGTCTTCCCGCGGCTGCTGGCACGGAATTTGCCGGAGCTGTTCTAGTTGGATGGCGTCCTGGTCGCGCACACACCGGCAGAGTCCCGCAGTATGTCACTGTCTAGTCCTTTAACGCATTGCCAAAAACTTCTTACTGCTGCGCCTAATAGCGATGGCCCTTGTTTCAGTGCCACTGTGACCCGGTTGCGGCGGGATTGCCTAACTACTCCCCCTGGGCTGCAAATAAGGAATGGGGGGCCTGGCTCATTGTTACCCCCTTCCATCTTCCTAATTTGATGCGAGTATACGGAATATTCCTATTCAGTGGCGCTTCTCTAATCAACGTCGGCAATCCAATGCGTGCACATGAATCCCGCTTGTGTCCGTCGCCGCGCTGAAACTTAGCCTCCCTGCGATGCTGCCCACAACAGGTGTACCAGGGGTTCCGGCTAGCGTGGTCCTTTCGTACTAACCAACCTTGGCGGGTCTGGACGGCGTAGGTAGATAGAAACCGAACTGTCTCACAACGTTCTGAACTCAGATCATGTACCCCTTTCATAGGCGAACAGCCTAACCCTCGCTACCTTCTTCAGCAGCAGGACGGGATAATCCAACATCGCTGTCTGTTACTTCCAATCGCTCGGCTAACCAGACTATTTCTTCGCCGTTTACTACAACAAGGGCTAGCTCGCTATAGGTATCTTCGGCGCTGGCGTGTAGTCGTTGAGGGGTCATACGCTGTCGTAGAGGACTTCCCTGCTGATCGTCATACGCTATGGACTCCCTTCATGCAATTCGGCTGTAAGGAGTCGTCTGCAGCTTAATTTCATGATGTCCCAGCATACAGCCCAATTCCGCGGCCCGCAGTTATTTCCCACCAGCCCACCCCGATTCAAGGTGCCAAACCTGGGAGTCGATGGGGACTCTATTCCCAGATAAGCCTGTTATCCCTAGCGTATCTTTAGTCCATTGGTGGATCCGCTTTCGAACCCGGTCACTACTACCCGCTTCACACGCCTGCTTGATTGGTGTTTCTCGCAGTCAACCGGCACTTTTCAGTTCGAACTCAGCGCCGGCTTTTGTCTACCCTCGTTACTCTAATGAAGGTTACCGCCCCAGTACAACAGATCAATTACGAGTTGTTTCGATCCAGTTTCTTGTGGTTCTTTTTCTCTAATGCCAAATCCTAATACGTCGGCGGATAGCCTATGGTGGCCTTACCTATGTGGACTATGATGGGCTATGGCGCGACTGAAGGGAGCCGTAGGTTGGGGTGTTTAGCGAGTGTGTGCGAGGACTAGGGCACCGAACAGGGCGATGGTTAGGACCAGACTGTTCAAGATCAACACGTCGGCGAAGCGGATGTAGAAAGCGTGGCCGATCGCGCTGATTGACTCCATGGTCGGCGAGAAGCTGTAAACGTTCAGGGTGGCGGAGAACGGGGATACGCCCAGGAACAGACGACTGCACAGCAACCCGCCCAGCGCCAGCACACTATAGCCACGGTAATACGCGCGCAACTCAGCCGACGGAATCTCCAGCAGCATGATCACAAACAGGAACAACACCGCCAACGCACCCACGTACACCAGCATGTTCACCAGCGCCAGGAACTCAAACCCCAGCATCAACAGCACCACGGACGCATTCACGTACATCATCACCGCGTACATCAGGGACATAAACACGTTGCGGGTCCAACTCGACAACACCGCCAACAACGCCAGCAGCACGATAAAGGTATTCTCTACATACATCTCGGGATTCAACCTCCAATTCACGACTCCCTACATGAAATTCGGCTGACGGCCGGAGTCGCCCACAGTTTGATTACATGGTAGCCGCACTACGGGACTTACCCTCTCTGGTGGCCGCGCCTTCGATTTCGCTCGTCTTATTCGCTTCTACTCCTAGTGTGCATAAACCTCCACTACAATCATGCAATCCAGGAGTCCGCGGCTTTATCTAAGTATGTTTCTAGTGCGCTACTACAGTATTCGGCCGTATTGTTCGTGGACTTTGGGGGCCTTAGCAACACATCGTGACTCTTTTCATTTCGACTACCGACCTTACCACCAGCAGTCTGACTAGAGTGTCGGATCCGCCGTTCTTCTCGCTGATACACTCGGCGGTCCCACTACCCCGCTTTACCCAAATAGATTTCGCGGAAAACCAGCTATCCCTAACTTTGATTGGCCTTTCACCCCTACCGCCGCGTCACCCAAGTCTATTGCTACAGACACTGGTTCGGCCGTGACTACTCCACACCTGCACGACGGTAGCTCAGTTAGCTTCGGGTCTTATTGGAGATCTCTACACGCACTTCAGGGAGTCTGTTCTTTAGCGTTCCGTATTCCTTTGTGTGCTTCGGCAGTCTCCTGCTCCCGGACATCTGTAAGGGCCGTGAACTAAGCAAGTGAGCTATTACGCTTTCATCATAGTGCGGCTGCTTCCAAGCCTATCTTCTTGCTGTTGCTGTTCCAAGCCTGTCCCGCTTCTCTAATTCCTTTTCAACAATCAACATGCAAAAAAACCACATAATTTTCCACTTCGACTGCGACCTACAACCCGATTCCACTAAATTTGGCGCGCCTTTTGGAGTCTACGGCCGGATGAAGTTCTGTTAGGATACGGCGTATTGGCGCACACTTTGTATGTTCTGTGAGGATCCGGCGTACTGGTGCACACTTTGTATTCAACTGTACGTGCACCAGTTTGCTCAATTAGGCGACTGAAGGGAGCCTGGTTGATCGAACAGGTGCACGTCGTATAGGGTGTTCGAATCTGCAAGAATCGAACAGCCTATAACAGGCTCCTTACAGTCGCCTACAGTTGGATTACATGTTCGGTTTGGATTCTACGACTAGGTTCCCATTTTGCGTGTTCGGTTACCATACCAGATCCGTTGTCCACAGGTCGCAAGTGAGTGCAACGCGTGTCGGGGGCCGGGTGCGGCGTCGCGGTGGCTCCCCCTCCCTACCCTTTGTTTAATTAATTTTCTACGATGTTGGATTGCCTGCGGCTCTTCTCTTTTGGATTTGTGGCACGCCGCGTGGCTCCCTATAACCGCCAAGTTGTTCTAAATCATCTCTTTTGGATTTTTGGCACGCCGTTTTTGCGAAACCAGGAAACTGGAAATCCCTACCCTTTGTTTAATTAATTTAGCCTTCGAACTTGGTGCTCCTGCGGTCGCCTAGTCGGGCAGTCGAGAACTCATTTGTTTGTATTTATGGCACGCCGCAGAAATCAGTCGCCTACAGTTGGATTTCATGATGGGTAGCCTTTGGCGCAGACTCCCTTCGGTCGTCTACAGCCGAATTTCATGAAGGGAGGTTGAATGAAATCGGCGACTGAAAGGAGCCGCAACCAACTGAAAGGAGGTTCCTATCATAGGGAAATGGCGCGCCTAGTATTTGCAAAACAGGAGAGTGGTCCAAACCCCATGTAATCTAACTGTAGACGACTGTAAGGAGTCTGCAGTTAAATGTAATCGGCGACCGTAGGGAGCCACAACCGACTAACAGGAGGTTGGAACCGTTGACGACCGAAGGGAGGCTGCGGTTGGAACTGAGGCACGATGTTGGGTGGCCTTTGGTTTGGTTAGCGGGAGAGGTAGAGGTGGCTCTCGAACCAGGAAAGGAACGGGTAGACCACAAGGAGGTAGACGAAGAGGACGAGGGTGCAGAACTGGCCAAGGAGGACGGTGGCGGGCATGATCTCTTGGGCGCCGACCCAGGTGAGGAGGAAGACGTCGGCAACGAAGATCCAGTAGAGTAGCTCGGAAAGGAGGCGGAAGCGCGGGGAGCCAACGTGGACGGTGCTGAGGAAGGGGAGGGCAATGAGGCTGGCGAAGGTGAGGGCAATGGCGATGACACCGGCGGCCTTGTTGGGGATGCTGCGTAGGATGGCGTAGACCCAGAGGAAGTACCACTCAGGGACAATGTGTTGGGGGGTGGCGTAGGGGTTGGCGGGGATGAGGTTGTCAGGGTGGCCGAGCTCCTCAGGGAAGAAGAAGACGAGGAGGGCGTAGGCGAGGAGCAGGTAGCAGAGGCCTAGGAGGTCCTTGGAGGAGAAGTAGACGCCGAAGGGGATGGTGCTGGATTGGGTGTTGACGCCGAGTGGGTTGGTGGAGCCGTATTGGTGTAGTGCAGCGATGTGGAAGATGGAGAGGCCGGCAAGAAGGAAGGGGAAGGTGTAGTGGAAGCTGTAGAAGCGGTTGAGGGTGGGGTGATCGATGCTGAAGCCGCCCCAGAGCCAGTAGACGATTTGCTTGCCGACGACGGGGACGACAGTGGCGAGGCTGGTGATGACGGTGGCACCCCAGAATGACATTTGGCCCCACGGGAGGACGTAGCCAATGAAGGCAGTGATGATCATGACGAGAAGGATGACGACGCCGGTAAGCCAGACGAGCTCGCGTGGTTGATTGCCGCTGCCGTAGTAGACACCGCGTAGGATGTGCAGGTAGACGACGGTGAAGAAGAGGGACGCGCCGTTAGCGTGGGCATAGCGCAGGATCATACCAGATGGAACGTCGTACATGAGGTGGATAACGCTGGCGAAGGCGTGGTCGACGTGGGAAACATAGTGCATGGCCAGCAGGATTCCAGTGACGATTTGCGCGCCCAGCACGATACCCGCGAGGCTGCCCCAGTTCCAGAAGTAATTCAGGTTCATCGGGGTCGGGTAGGCAATCAAGTGCGCATTCAAGACCTTTAGCGGGCCGAGTTTGTGGTTAATTCTCATATATTCAGGGGGCCCGTTACCGCCCACAGCTTGATTATACGGGTCCAACCTCCTTTCAGTCGGTTGCGGCTCCCTTCAGTCGCCGCCTTAGGTAGCCTTCATAATCCGGCCGTATAGAACCGGGGTCTGGGAATGCGGTTGAATAGAATGATTTTAGAGTCGAACTTTTTGGTCGTTCAGTAGGAAGAGGCCTTTGTCGCCGGCGGACCAGGAGATGCGGCCCCAGTCGAGGATGAGAGGGACAAGGGTGCGGGCGTAGAGTTGGTCGAAGCCCCAGCGAGTGGCAGAGAAGCGCAGGATGCCGAATTGCTTGGAGGAGACGGCGGCAGTGGCAGTGAGGAACCCGGCGATTAGCAGACCGGCTGGGAGATTCTTGACACCCCACGGCACGAAGAAGAGGAGGCCGGAGAGGAGGTTGGTGCCTACCCAGATCTTGAGGGCGACGTCGAGCAGGAGGATGGTGAAGGCGGTGGCGATGAGGACGGAGGTGTTGGGCGCGGCGGGGGCGGTGCTGTAGTCGTAGCCGCTGAAGTCGAAGAAGAAGGACTGGGCGAACAGCTTGACGGTGTAGGAGCAGGTGATGAAGGCGGCTAGAACGAGCAGGGTGTGGGCGTAGTCGGCGATGGGGTTGAAGCAGACGTAGGAGAGGTTGATGATGGTCTCTTTGGAGTAGAAGCCGGAGGTCTCGGGGAAGCCCATAAGGCAGATGCAGCCGACGAGGAGGGTGAGAAAGCAGAAGAGGGAGCAGTGGGAGGCGCTGAGTCCGCCGTAGCGTGCCAATTGCTGGGAGCCGCCGCCAGCCATGATGATAACGCCCGCGGCCAGGAAGAGTGCGGCCTTGAAGGAAGCGTGGGTCATCAGGTGGGACATGGAAGCATCGGCGCCAAACTCACCCAGCCCAACACTGACCATCATATAGCCGAGTTGGCTGCAGGTGGAGAAGGCAATCACGCGCTTCAGGTCGTTTTGGAAGTAGCCGAAGACGCCGGCCATCAGTGCGGTCAGAGCGCCAACCAGGATGATTAGGTCGTCATAGAAGATACTTAGGCGCACCATCACGTACACACCCGCAGTGACCAGAGTGGCCGCGTGAATCAGGGCAGACACCGGGGTTGGGCCCTCCATAGCGTCCGCCAGCCACACATGGAACAGGATCTGCGCGCTCTTGCCCATTGCGCCGACCAGGATCGCCAGGCTCAGGAAGGTGGACAGATACGGCGCCTCACTCAGCAGGATCAGGTCGTACTCCAGGCTGCCAGTGTGCCACCATACCCACACCACGCCCCACAGCAGCAGCCCATCGGACACGCGGTTCACCAGGATCGCCTTTTGCGCGCTCTTCACCGCAGACAGACGGTGGCTCCAGTAGCCGATCAGCAGGTAGGAGCACACGCCGATCCCCTCCCAGCCCACCAGCATCACCACCAAATTGTCGCTGCACACCAACACCACCATGAAGAAGGTAAACAGGGACAGGTAGGCCATGAACAAACTCAGGTGCGGGTCCGGGCGCATGTAAACCACCGCGTAACAGTGCACCGCGCAGCTCACGGAGGTCACAGTCAGCAGCATGTGCGCGGTATACAGGTCAATGTACACGGTCCACGCCACGCTCAGCGAACCCACCGAAAACCAATCCCCGAACAAATCCGCATACACCTCGCAGGAACCGAGCGCCACCTCGTACCACACCAACACGCTCGCAACGTAGGCCACGAACAGGCACGCGATGCTGGTCACGGCTGATCCACGGTGCCCGATACTGCGCGCCGACATGGAAATCACACTACTCAACAATGTAGCCACTAACGGAAACAAAAACATCAATTATAACACGAACGGCTTGATGAGGAAGACCGGCAGGAAGGCGAGGAGGACCACGCAGGTAGCGATCAGCATCACGCGGCTGTCCAGCGGGGCGTAGGTGGCCGCAATACTGCTGCGCGGACGACTCACAACCAGCAGGCGGCAGGAAGACCCCTTTGAGTTGTTCCAAAACAGGCGCAGCACACGCAGGTAGTAGACGAGGGACACGCCGGAGCAGAACAGCGCCACGACGAGCACGAGCACCAGGTTGGAATGAACCGCCGCGCTGATGGCCGCCCAGAAGATCCAGGCCTTACCGAAGAAGCCGGCTAGCGGGGGCAGGGCTGCTAGAGACACCGCGACCACGGACAATAAGCGCTTGTCATCCAGGTTCCACAGCAGGACTTGGCTCACCACGTAGATTCCCAGGTGCTGGAACAGCGAACCAAAGCCCGCGGTCTCCAAAGCCAGCAGCATCAGTCCCATCTCGTTCACGGAGGAGTAGGCGAACACCGCACGCAATGCCGGCTGACTGTACGCCCCGAACGAACCCAGCACTACACTGAACACCGCGAACAGGAGCACGCTGAAGTCTGTCCACACCGCTTGGAACCCGGACACCCAGAACCCAAACAACGCCAGCTTCGGGGCAGTGGAAATGTACATCAACAGACTGCGCTTCACACTGCTGAAGATTTGGACCATCCACAGATGCAACGGCGCCGCGCCCAGCTTGAACATCATCGCCGCCAGAATCATGAAATCCAACTGTAGGTGACTGTAAGGAACCTGCAGTTGAATGTAATGAGGTTGAATGTAACTCTGACCATTTAATCCAACCGAGCCCGGCTGAAAGGAGTCTACGGCTGAACTACTCGCTAAGCTCAACACACTCAATCCGGTTTGCAGGTAGATTGTGCTAAACCAGAACAGCAGCACGCCCGAACTAAACGCGCTCAACAGGAAGTACTTCAGCGCCGCCTCCATGCTGAAACTTGAGGAATCCTTTGTGCTCAACAGCCCGCACAGCACCAGGAAGCTGAAGTTTTGCGCCTCCAATGCCACGTAGAAGGTCAGCAGGTCCACGCTGTGCAGCATGAAGTAGCTCCCGATAAACGCAAACAACAGCAGCAGCACCGACTCGAAGCTCTTGAAACTGTACATAACCACTAACAACAACACCGCCAGCAGCACGTCCACGGTTACGGCACTGCTGTCCATGTAGTAGCCCAGCACGAACAGCACCGGGTACAGGCGGCAGAAGAAGTACACATCCGCCAGATGAACGTTCACGCTTCTCAGGGAGAATAAGCCGTACACAATAATCATCAGCAGGCTCAACAGGGAATCCAGCTCAATCACAGAATACCAAAACATCTATATCTGACCTGAGATTCAGCCGGCGCACACCCCTACTCACTATGCAGCCGATCCCATAGATTTCATTCAACCTCCCTTCATGAAATTCGGCTGTAGACGACCGAAGGGAGTCTGCGCCAAAGGCTACCCAACATGAAATCGAACTGCAGACTCCTTTCAGTCGTCTACAGTTAGATTACATGGGATTTGGCCCGATTGCATGTCGCCGATTTTCAGGATTTTTGCACTCACGCCAACTGAGAAAAATTGATTTACAGTTTTATTTCACACAATGGCGCGCCGCAGTCACCAAAATATAGAATCACGCGGCCTGTGTCGGGGTCGTTCGGCTCTATTTGGCAGTTTCATTATGCTCGTAACCGGCGACTGAAGGGAGTCTATGGTTCCAACCTCCTGTTAGTCGGTTGCGGCTCCTTACAGTCGCCGATTACATTTAACTGCAGACTCCTTACAGTCGTCTACAGTTAGATTACATGGGGTTTGGCCGGAGTCGCCTATAATACCAACCTCCTGTTAGTCGGTCGCCGATTTCCAATTTCCTGGGTTCGCTATCACGGCGCGCCACAATCCCCCAAATTGAGATGTTTGCCGTGATTATGCTCTCTAACTCGGCTATGTTACACGGGTTCGATTCAACCTCCTTTTATGCAATTCACGACTGTAAGGAGTCTGCGCCAAAGGCTACCCATCATGAAATCCAACTGTAGGCGACTGTAAGGAGCCTACGGTTGAATCGTTCCTCAGATCCAACCGCAGCCTCCCTTCGGTCGTCAACGGTTGGATTACATGGGGTTTGGCCGGAGTCGCATAGCCGTAGCCTTCGGTAGGTTTCTATCATGCAATCCAGCTGTGGACGACTAAAAGGAGTCTGCAGCTGAATCGGCTCCCTATAATAGGATTACATACGGCTCCTTACAGTCGCCGGGCGCGCCGCAATTACCAAAATATAGAATGCTACTGCAGGAGCACCCCAGATCGAACAACCTATAACAGGCTCCTTTCATGCAATTCGGCTGTAGATGACTGTAAGGAGTCTACAGCCGGAGTCGCCCACAGTACCGGCCGTAGACTCCCTTCAGTCGCCGGGCGCGCCACTTTTCCCCAAATTAAGAACCGCAGAATTGCACTGCTCGGCCAAGTAACATTTTTGCTAACCACAACCGGCGGAGCGACGGCGACCGTAGGGAGCCACAACCGACTAACGGGAGGTTGGAACTGTAGGCGACTGTAGGGAGCCTACGGTTGAATCGTTCCTCAGATCCAACCGCAGCCTCCCTTCGGTCGTCAACGGTTCCGGCGGTTGACTCCCTTCATGCAATTCGGCTGTAGATGACTGTAAGGAGTCTACAGCCGGAGTCGCCCACAGTACCGGCCGTAGACTCCCTTCAGTCGCCGGGCGCGCCACTTTTCCCCAAATTAAGAACCGCAGAATTGCACTGCTCGGCCAAGTAACATTTTTGCTAACCACAACCGGCGGAGCGACGGCGACCGTAGGGAGCCACAACCGACTAACGGGAGGTTGGAACTGTAGGCGACTGTAGGGAGCCTACGGTTGAATCGTTCCTCAGATCCAACCGCAGCCTCCCTTCGGTCGTCAACGGTTCCGGCGGTTGACTCCCTTCATGCAATTCGGCTGTAGATGACTGTAAGGAGTCTACAGCCGGAGTCGTCAACAGCCGGATTACATGGATTACATGGGGTTTGGCCGG